TTGTGATAAATTCATACCAATCCACCGAATTCTTTTTATTTTGATGTAAAAGATTTATCGATGAACTTAACAATTTGGATAATATATCCAAATCTATTCCTTCCTGATTGAAGAAAGGAATTCCTATGACTCCAACGAACAACGTAAATAAAACTAATACAAGCATCGGAAATAACATAGTATTGTCTGACTCATGGGGATATGAGAAAGTGCTTTTAGTGCCAAAACGAGTAATACTAATAAAAGGCTGCACCGTGCTTCTTACATTTTCATTACTATTAATTCGATATGTGTTTAAAAAATAAGTTTTTTCATTGTTTTTCGTCGTTAATAAATATAATAAACGCAAATTTTTTTTAATAATTTCGGGTCCTTCTTTATCTTTACCCCATAGAGACATTGAATAGAACGAACTGCTTTTTTTGCCACTATAAGTTTGAAAATAAACGTTTAAATGTCCTTCAAAAGCAAGTAAATAGATCCGAAACATATAAAATGCAGTTAATCCTGCTGTGGACCAAGCTATTATTGCAAAAATAGGTGAATACAACCAACTATCATTAAGAATTTCATCTTTGGACCAAAAACAAGCAAGGGGTGGAATACCAGAAAGAGAAAGTGTACCCAATAAAAAAGAAGTTTTTGTAATTGGTACATGTTTTCTTAAACCGCCCATAAGAACCATATTCTGACTTTTATCTGGAGAATATCCAACAATAGCTTCCATCGCATGAATAATTGATCCAGATCCTAAGAACAACAATGCCTTCGAATAAGCATGAGTAATCAAATGAAATAAAGCAGCTCGATAAGACCCCATACCTAGAGCTAACATCATATAACCCAATTGAGACATTGTAGAATAAGCTAAGCTTTTCTTAATATCTTTTTGAGCAAGAGCTAAAGTGGCTCCTAAAAATAATGTTATTATACCTATCAAAGCTATTAGATTTAGAATGTAAGGTATAACTATGAAAAGAGGAAGAAGCCGAGCTACAAGAAAAATTCCTGCTGCTACCATAGTAGCGGCATGTATAAGAGCCGAAATGGGGGTAGGCCCTTCCATGGCATCAGGTAACCATACATGAAGGGGAAATTGGGCGGATTTAGCAACAGCGCCGGCAAATAATAGGAAGGCGCATAAAGTAACAAATAAAAAATTAACTTCATTATTATAAACCAAGTTATTGAATATTTCAAACAAATCCCGAAATTCGAAACTACCTGTTATCCAATAAAAACCCAAAATTCCTAATAATAAACCAAAATCCCCGACACGATTAGTTACAAACGCTTTTTGACAAGCATTCGCGGCACTGGGTCGTGTGAACCAAAAACCTATTAATAGATAAGAACACACTCCAACTAATTCCCAAAAAATATAAATTTGTATCAAATTAGAACTAGTAACTAATCCCAACATTGAAGTATTGGAAAAACTCATATAAGCAAAAAATCTCAAATATCCCTGATCATGAGACATATAATTGTCACTATAAATAAGAACCATAATTCCAACAGTAGTGATTAATATCGACATAATAGAAGTAAGTGGATCAACCAAGCAGCCAAATTCTAAAGAAAAATCATTATTGATGGTCCAAGACCATACATATTGATAGACAGAATTATTATTTATTTGCTGAATAGAAAAAAGGGCTGAAAAAACCATAACTATACTTAATAATAAAACACTAGGAAAAGCCCACATACGGCGAAGATTTTTTGTTGCCGTTGGAAAAAGTAGAAGTCCTGTTCCAATTAAGATAGGAACTGGAAGTGGAATGAAAGGTATAATCCATGAATATTGATATGTATATTCCATAAAAAAATAAAAAAAAAAATTTTATCTTAATTAATTGTTTCTGAGTCACCGGTTCTTATTTCTTTTCTTTTGAAAGGGGTCGGTTAATAAAAAAAAATTAAGATATATAAAATAAAACTTAAATAGAATTTTCTAGCCTTAATTATTCTGAATCTTTCCAAACTACTTCAAATATTTAAAATCAAGAGGTTCTAATTGGTCAAATGATATAAATAAGTCACTGGTGAAAAATAAATACGTATTTTATTTTATTAATACTGAATTATTAATATTAAATTCAAATTTTAAAATAAAATTTTATGAAGATAAAAAATGAAAATTAGAATTTTCATTTTAATTATTACGTATTACAAAAATTTTTTTATATCTATAGAACAAGGATAAATAATTATCCCAAAAACAGTATTTGATATGAATCATAAAGCCCATAACTAAAACTATTTATTGTAATTCGGTTATTTAGAATCATTACCCAATTTGTTTTGTAACTAATTGTTTGTCTTCCATTACAATAAAAGCTATTTGTAGGAAATGCTATGATATCCAACACTTTAATTTTACGGAAAAAAAAAGGGGCAACTAAAATGCCTTTAAATTATGTATTTTGTATCCTTTAACAGATTTACTACTAGTCTCATTTGATAATTAAAATTTTGTGGACTCTTTCTTCGAGCGTGAACAATTAATATTAAATTAATTAATATAATTTAATTAATATAATAGAAAAAATTATTAAAGTTTTTTTATTTTTTAATTAAGCGGGAGAAGGATTGGGTTATTAAACTTTTCGATTTTTTTATTACATGTATAAATGTAACACGACGAAAATAGAAAGAAAACGAAACGGACAATCTTTCTTTTTTTTTTTTTTTTTTTATCAACTTCAATCTATTTGGCATAGTGTACCTTATCGTTCTTATTAATATTTTATGTGATTTTTAACCCCCCCCCCCCCTTTTTTTTTGGAGTCTAATTTAGAGAAAAAATAGATAGAGAATAGTAAAGAACAATTGATTTTGAACAATAGATGTCTTTCACATCCAACCGAAAAACCTATTATAACTTTTTAATGGCAGTTCCAAAAAAGCGCACCTCTATTTCAAAAAAACGTATTCGTAAAAATATTTGGAAAAGGAAGGGATATAGGGCAGCATTGAAAGCTTTTTCGTTAGCGAAATCTCTTTCTACCGGGAGTTCTAAAAGTTTTTTTTGTGTAACAAATAAATAATCTGAATCGTTCTAATAACTAATAAAGTGATATAATTTTGTTTATAGTTTATTTATAAGATTTATAAGTAAGATTTATAAGTTATAAAAATGATAAATAATATTTGTCAATTATAATTAATATTAACATCATAATAGTATAGTAAAAGAATAAATATTAATATATAAGATAAATTACAATATAAACAATATACATTAAAAATAAAATAAATAAAGAAAGAATTAGTCTCATAATGTTTTAATTTATGAGAATATAAAATTGAATTTGTTTTACTTTAATTTGAAGCCAAATTTTTCTTTCGTTTCTGATATAGATAAGAATTCTGTTGTCTACTGAATTCTAAAAATGAATGGTACTTTTTTGTTTGAAAAAAGGGTAAACGCAAGCGCAAGGTTTCGCCTTTCATTTTAGTATGTTTTATCATTTTCCGGATGGGGATTATCACTTCCCCATCGCCCTTACTCAATAATAAAAAGAATTTTTTTTTTTTTTTTTTTTAGTTATATTTTTTATTTTATATTATAAAGAAGAGGTCGTTGAAACTAATTGATTAAGTTTAAAATGTTTTTTATAATCTTTTAAACCATTATTTTGGGTTTTCGAAATTATTATCACTATATAAATTCCTTAAACCAAACCCAATTAAATTAATAAAAGCCCCGTTTACATTTTTAGGTAGTTATATGACGAATGCGCCAATTTTGAGTGATCTATTTTAGATCCTATGTTTCGATTGGAAGATCGATCAAGATATAATATATATTAATTAAAAAATTTAGAAAATATTTTGAAGTATGGTACAATTTCTATACGAAATTTTTTTATATGATTGATACGACCATCCCAAATACCTAACTTAATGGGTTTGCTAAATCTTAACGCAAATTCTCTACACAACAAAAAATCCTAACGCAACCTAACTATGCAAATATTTCCATAAATCTTTTGAGTGTATCGCTGAAATTGTGTTATATAAAAATTCTATTTTTTTATTAATCGATAAAATGAAGTTTTTATTTTAGATTAATAAAATAAATGATAAAAGAAATTAATCATTAAAAAATGCAAACGAGGCAGAACATTTTTTTTTACTTATATCCAGGGATTGAAGTAAAAATTATCTAGTTACAACTGTTACATTTTAGTTTTAGGAGAGCATAAAGTAATAGCCTACGAAAAAATACATTGTTAGTTCAGTTAAATAAAATGGACATCCTAAAATACTAAATAACTAAATAAAAAGATAATAATAAGAAAAATCAATATTATTAACAAAAATCAATATTATTTTATTAACGTTAACGAAAACGTTTTAATCCCTAATTTTTAAACAAGTTTTTATTCATCAATTTGAATGGTTTCCTAAAAAAAAATATTGGATTGAATTAACTCCTTCAAGCTCGACGATTGAATAAAAATAGGTTATTATGATTTCGAATAAGCCGCTATGGTGAAATCGGTAGACACGCTGCTCTTAGGAAGCAGTGCTAGAGCATCTCGGTTCGAGTCCGAGTGGCGGCATGGCATCTTCTAAAAGAGTAAGTCCTATAATGAATTCAATTCCTATAATTGAGGGACGCCCTTATTAATTTAATAATTTTTATGATATTTTCAACTTTAGAGCATATATTAACTCATATATCCTTTTCGATCGTTTCAATTGTAATTACAATTCATTTGATAATTTTATTAGTCGATGAAATCGTAGGACTAGATGATTCGTCAGAAAAGGGGATGATAGCTACTTTTTTCTGCATAACAGGATTATTAGTTACTCGTTGGATGTATTTGAGGCATTTACCATTAAGTGATTTATATGAATCATTAATTTTTCTTTCGTGGAGTTTTTCCTTTATTCATATTATTCCGTATTTTAAAAACCATAAAAACCATTTAAGCGCAATAACCGCGCCAAGTGCTATTTTTACTCAAGGTTTTGCTACTTCGGGTCTTTTAACTGAAATACATCAATCCTCGATATTAGTACCCGCTCTCCAATCCCATTGGTTAATGATGCACGTAAGTATGATGGTATTGAGCTATGCAGCTCTTTTGTGTGGATCATTATTATCACTAGCTCTTCTAGTCATTACATTTCGAAAATTCATAAGGATTTTTAGTAAAAGCAATAATTTAGAAAATGAGTCAGTTTACTTTAGTGAGATTCAATACGTGAACGAAAGAAACAATGTCTTACGAAACACTTCTTTTATTTCGTCTCAAAATTATTACAGGTATCAATTGATTCAACAATTGGATCGTTGGAGTTATCGTATTATTAGTCTAGGGTTTATCCTTTTAACCGTAGGTATTCTTTCGGGAGCAGTATGGGCTAATGAAGCATGGGGATCATATTGGAATTGGGATCCAAAGGAGACTTGGGCATTTATTACTTGGACCATATTCGCTATTTATTTACATATTAGAACAAATAAAAATTTTGAAAGTGTAAATTCTGCAATTGTGGCCTCAATGGGCTTTCTTATAATTTGGATATGCTATTTTGGGGTTAATCTATTAGGAATGGGGTTGCATAGTTATGGTTCATTTACATTAACATCTAATTGAATAAAAGACTTGACGAATATAAACATAGGACGGCATACAGGTATATATACGAAAACTTCATGTAAACAATCAAGAACCATTTGAATCATTTCCATTACTTGATTCAAATGGTTCTCACAAATTCAAAAGATATCTAGTTATAATAGAATTCCAATTTTTTTATTTTACTTAAAAGAATATAAAATTTTACTTAAAAGAATATAAAAGACTCATTTTTTGATTGTACAATCAACCATTTTTAAAATCATGGGATTTCAGTTTCATTTTTTGGTTTACTCACAAAAACTATCGAAAAAAAAAATTGGATATAATAGCTTCGACCTTGTCAACTGATAATGATAAAACGAAATCGGGATAAACACCAATACCTATTACAGGTAAAAGGATAGAGATCGAAACAAATAATTCTCGCGGTCCAGAATCAAAAAAATAAGAGTTTGGGGCATTAAAAAGCTTGTATCCATAGAACATCTGGCGTAACATAGATAATGAATAAATAGGAGTTAATATCATTCCAATTGCCATTACAAAAGTAATTAATATTTTTGCCATTAAAAGATATTTTTGACTAGTAAGTATTCCAAAAAAAACTAACAATTCGGCAACAAAACCGCTCATGCCCGGTAATGCAAGAGAAGCCATTGATAAGATACTGAAAGTCGTGAATATTTTTGGAATTGCGATAGCCATTCCGCCCATTTCGTCGAGATAAACAAGACGTATTCTATCATAACTCGTTCCGGCCAAGAAAAAAAGCGCAGCGCCAATAAATCCGTGAGAGATTATTTGTAAAATGGCTCCGTTGAGTCCTGTATCGCTTATAGAACCAATTCCTATAATTATGAAACCCATATGAGATACAGAAGAGTAGGCTATTCTTTTTTTTAAATTACGCTGACCGGGAGATGTTGAAGCTGCATAGATTATTTGAATTGTGCCTACTATAATCAACCAGGGAGAGAATAGAGAATGGGCGTGGGGTAATAATTCCATATTGATCCGAACCAATCCATACGCTCCCATTTTTAATAAGATTCCGGCTAAAAGCATACAAGTACTGTAATGTGCCTCTCCATGGGTGTCTGGTAACCATGTATGTAAGGGTATGATCGGTGATTTGACAGCAAAAGCAATAAGAAATCCAATATAGAATATTATTTCCAGTGCTACAGGATACGATTGATTAGCTGATGTTTCAAAATTTAATGTTGGTTCATTGGAACCATATAAACCAATACCCAAAACTCCCATTAATAAAAAAACAGAACTTCCTGCAGTGTACAAAATAAATTTTGTAGCTGAATACAAACGTTTCTTTCCCCCCCACATGGATAGAAGTAGATAAACTGGAATTAATTCTAACTCCCACATGATGAAAAAAAGTAAAAGGTCTCGAGAAGAAAATGGTCCTATTTGACCGCTATACATTGCTAACATCAGAAAATGGAATAGTCGGGAATCTCGAGTAATCGGCCGAGCCGCTAAAGTAGCTAAAGTTGTGATAAATCCTGTCAGTAAAATGGGTCCTATAGAAATTCCATCTATTCCCAATCTCCAGTAAAAATAAAAAAAATCGATCCATTTATAATCCTCTGTCAGTTGCATTAATGGATCATCCAATTGGAAACGATAACCGAATGCATAGGTTGTTAGAAGGAGTTCCATTATGCATATACCTATGGTATACCACCGAATTATCTTATTTCCTCTATGAGGGAGAAAGAAAATTAAGGAACCCGCGAATATTGGCAAAACTACAACTAGCGTTAACCAAGGAAAATTATTCATGGTAAAAACAAGATAAACTTGGACCAGAAAAACCCGTGCTCAAAATAAATAGTTTTTGAGCGCGGGTTTTTGTCGGTAAAGGTAAAAAAATCAAATGTATTCAAGTAGGGTTTTCTGGAACGTATTAATAAGCCAGACCCATACTTCGAGTTGTTTCATGCCATAAATAAACTCGAACACTCAAGAAATCTGTCGGACAGGCGGATTCACATCTCTTACAACCGACACAGTCCTCTGTTCTTGGAGCAGAAGCAATTTGCTTAGCTTTACACCCGTCCCAAGGTATCATTTCTAATACATCCGTTGGGCAGGCGCGCACGCATTGAGTACACCCTATACACGTATCATAAATCTTTACTGAATGTGACATTTGGATCTATAAATTTTTGAATGTCAGAAAGTTTCGATCTAGTAAACTTGTAAATGAATCATATATTTAGACACCAGATGAATCAATAATTTATCATAATTTTTCTAATCAATCTACTTCTGGATTGACTCATGCGATAGAGCCAAGATACTTTAATTTCTTACATTTTTGAAAACATGTATTATTACGTAATGTATGGTCATGGTAATTCTAATTTATGAATATTAGAATTTATATGATTAATACTACTTATTCAACAAATTCGATTGATTGATACGAGTTGATTTTCTGTTACGATAAATTGATGAAACAATAGCCGGGCCAATAGCTGCTTCAGCGGCTGCAATAGCTATAACAAAAATTGAGAAAATATTGCCTTTTAATTGGCGACTATCAAAAAAATCAGAAAATGTTACGAAATTCATATTAACCGCATTCAGTATAAGTTCAAGACACATAAGGGCTCTAACCATATTCCGGCTCGTGATCAATCCATAGATACCGATAGAAAATAAGTAGGCACTCAAAACAAGTACATGTTCGAGCATCATTGACCAACTCCTTATCAATTTCGATTCATTTCAATATGAACTGAACAACAATTCAACAGATTCAATTGACTAGAATAAAAAAAAGTACGGAACAAAGGCAGATTTTCTATTGTTAATAGAATAGATTGAATAATTTCTATTTTAGACATAAACAATCTTTAATTAAAGGGAAATAAATGGAATGTAATAAAACCGAACAGAGTTTAATGTGCATTGCTAATTCTATAAATTTTTTACTGTCGCGCCACGGCAATTGCACCTATCAAAGCGGCTAAAAGAATTATCGAAACGAATTCAAATGGAAGAAAAAAATCTGTTGATAAATGAATTCCAATTTGTTGACTATTACTTATCAAATCTTGCTCTATAATCTGATTTGATCTTGTAGTCCAAATAATTCCGTACCATGACGTATCCGTAATAATAATCATGAGTAAAACAAAAATACTTGTACAAACTGGCAAAGTAACCACATCCCCAATGGTCCAAAGATTCAAATCTTTGTAATATTCTGAACCATTCATGAACATCACAGCAAATACGATTAAAACATTTATAGCTCCCACGTAAATAAGGAGTTGTGCAGCAGCTACAAAATAAGAGTTTAATAGAATATAGAATAAGGATATACAAACAAGAACCAGTCCCAATGAAAAGGCAGAATAAATGGGGTTGGTAAATAATACCACCCCCATACCTCCTAGTATAAGAACCGATCCCAGAAAGACTAAAAGAAAATCATGTATTGGTCCGGGCAAATCCATTATATGTAAAATAAGAGATAAATAAATAGAAATTTTTTTCATGACCTTATTGAGACCCGACCAGAAAATTTTTTTTTTATGATTTTTGAGCAATTCCTAATTTAATCCTAAGTAAATAAATACTAAGGGATATGAATAAATGTGAGTACTATTATTGGACTAATTTCATTCTTTATCTGAAAGAGTCGTTCTAAAATTCTAAACGATATATTTTAAAACAATTATGGATATATTAATTAATGGATTTTCAATCCAAATTAAGACGCGTTTCTTACCAACCAATCAATAGTTGGTATTTGTAGTTATTGACCAAACAACACGAAAGAAACCTAAATTCCTTCTATATTAGTTATTAGTAAAGTAATTATAAATTATTCGTTAATAAGAGATTTACTTTTTTATTTGAGGCGAATTCAAAATTGTTCGAATTGTATAATCGTCAATTACTGACATTGGTAAACGACCCAAAGCAATTTGATTATAATTCAATTCGTGACGATCATAAGTAGAAAGTTCATATTCTTCAGTCATTGATAAACAATTCGTTGGACAATACTCAACGCAATTACCACAAAATATACAGACTCCGAAATCAATACTGTAATTAAGCAGCCGTTTCTTGCGAATATCAGTTTCCAATTTCCAATCAACAACGGGTAGATCTATAGGACATACACGAACGCATACTTCACAAGCAATACATTTATCAAATTCAAAATGGATTCGACCGCGGAAACGCTCCGCGGTGATTGATTTTTCATAAGGATATTGAATAGTTACGGGTAAACGATTTGCGTGGGATAAAGTAATCATGAAACTTTGACCAATGTACCTTGCAGCTCGTACTGTTTGTTGACCATAATTCATGAACCCAGTTACCATAGAGAACATATCGTTAATATATATATGAATAGTTTTATGTTTGTTTATTTCTCTTGTTTGAGACACGTTGTGAATATAGAATGTTACTTTACAGTGAAAAGAGTTGGAAAGAAGTTGTTAATAATAGATTACCGAGAGAAATAGGTAAAAGAAATTTCCATCCAAGATTCAATAGTTGGTCCATTCTTAGCCTCGGTAAAGTCCATCTTGTTGTGATAGGAATGAACAAGAACAAATAAGTTTTAGCTAATGTAATAAAGATACCAATTATCGCTCCAAAAACTCCACATGTTTTATTTATTTCAAAAAGCTCAGAAACATATATGTCCGGAATAGATATATTCCAACCTCCCAAGTAAAGAACTGTTACAAATAATGAAGAAACCAATAGGTTTAGATAGGAAGCAACATAAAATAACCCAAATTTTATACCCGAGTATTCGGTTTGATAACCTGCTACTAACTCTTCTTCTGCTTCTGGTAAATCAAAGGGTAATCTCTCACATTCTGCTAGGGAAGAAATAATAAAAATGATAAACCCTATAGGCTGACGCCACAAATTCCATCCCCAAAAACCATATTTTGATTGCGCCTCAACAATATCAATTGTACTTGAACTGTTAGATAATTATAGTCGGTGATACCATCACTGTTACCATCGCTATTACAGAACCGTACATGAGATTTTCACCTCATACGGCTCCTTGAAGGCCAGAAATAAATATAGGGACCGCGTCAGTATTCTTTTTTGAATCTTGATATGTTTGTAGGATGGATAACTATCGGCCGGTCCCAAATTAGACCAATTGAATTCTGTCTGTTATAATTATTTTAATTCAAAATAAAATAAAAAAAGTACTTCTGAATTGATCTCATCCTTTCTTTAATTTAATAATTTCAATAATAATTTCAATTCTTCTTTGTTCAGTAATAACTTAACTGTTCAATAAAATACTTCTTGTAAAAATATCAATAACCCGTTGGTTTCACGTACGAAAAAAAAATTCTATATTAATTAATGAATTATGACACAAATTATATATCTATTAATATGTATATGGGAAATAATAAAAGTAACAAAGAATAAATAAAGTATATCTTTCTTTGTTTTTTTTTTTTTTTTCGTTCCTATTCTTCTTTCTATTTCTGAGAAAAAGAGGGCTTTCAAAATAAAGTAAAGGATTATTTCGTTTCGAATAGTTATTTATTAAATCGGTGGATAGGAGTATACTCTGGATTGGAATCGTGTCATGGGGAGTACTGCCTGATCATTTCTACCAACTTAAAGCCCCAATTAGTATTCTTTGTTTGTATATTATGTAAAAATGTCCTTTTGGAGAATTTACATAATCTCCATTACTAATCCTTTACATATGTTCGTGTTTCTAACCATCCACTCGTTTTTGCTCAATCCCCCGTTATGCTAATACATAAAAATGATAGTGAAAACTCAATACGGTTGATCTTTTGAACCCGCTTCAAGTCAGGATGACTAATCAACCAATCTTGGGGGAAACGGTCTCTTCTGTTTATGTTTATTTCCGCTTAACTCTCTAACTCTTATACATAGAAAATGAGAATCAATCTTTTTACTGCGAATTTATATATAAGCTGTTTTCTTTCACTCATATAACTATTTGATTTAGTTCATCAACCCGAATAATGAATAAAAAAAAAAATTAAGATATCTACTCAATCCATTCCAACCCTTTCCTTGAAAGGAAGGAATAGAGAAAAGTTTATGTCTATGTATCAACGAATCGCACGTAGAGATATTGATAACACACATAAAGTTAATGGTATTTCATAACTAATCGATTGAGCAGCAGCTCGTAGACCGCCTAAAAAGGAATATTTATTATTTGACCCGTATCCCGACATAAGAAGTCCAATTGGAGCAATACTGGAAATGGCAATCCATAAAAAAACACCGATATTGAGATCCGCTAAAACAAGGTGATATCCAAAAGGAACTACTGAATAGCTTACTAAAATTGATATGACTGCTATGGATGGCCCGATACTGAATAAACGAGTATCCCCCCTAGATGGAAAAAGATTTTCTTTGAAAAGTAGTTTTGTCCCATCTGCTAGAGCTTGAAGAACTCCCAAAGGGCCGGCGTATTCAGGTCCAATACGTTGTTGTATCCCTGCCGATATTTCTCTTTCTAACCATACAATTACCAGTACGCCTATTGTGATTCCCACTACAAGAGTCAAAATAGGAACAAGAACCCATAGAATTCCATAAACCTCTTTAAAAAATTCTAATCTAGAAAAAGAATCGATATCTTGTACTTCCGGTGTATCAATTATCATTTCAACGATCAACTTCTCCCATAATGATATCTATACTACCTAGTATCGTCATAATATCAGCCAATTTCATTCTTTTAACTAACCGCGGAAGAATTTGCAAATTGATAAAACCCGGCGGGCGGATTTTCCATCTCCAAGGAAAACCACTTTGATCCCCTATGAGAAAAATTCCCAATTCTCCCTTTGGGGCTTCTACTCTCACATAAAGTTCTTGTTTCGGCAATTCAAATGTAGGAGACGGCTTTTTACTAATAAATCGATATTCAAAATCATTCCATTCCGGATTCCTTTCTCTATCAAAGTATCGTATTTCTAAATTCTCATAGGGTCCCCCTGGAATTCCTTCCAGGGCCTGTTGAATAATTTTTACGGATTCTATCATTTCACCAATTCGGACTAGATAACGAGCCAATGAATCTCCTTCTTTTTGCCACTGTACTTCCCAATCAAATTCGTCGTAACATTCATAATGATCAACTTTACGAAGATCCCATTGTATTCCGGAAGCTCGCAGCATTGGTCCCGATAAACCCCAATTTATTACTTCCTCTCTACCAATAATGCCGACTCCCTCGACTCGTTCTAAAAAAATAGGATTTCGTGTAATAAGTTTTTGATATTCAGCAACTCTTGTTAAAAAATAATCGCAGAAATCCAAACATTTATCTATCCAGCCATGAGGTAGATCGGCCGCTACTCCTCCGATACGAAAATAATTATGCATCATTCTCATACCGGTGGCAGCTTCGAATAGATCATATACTAATTCTCTTTCTCTGAAAATATAGAAAAAGGGAGTTTGTGCACCAATATCCGCCATAAAAGGACCGAGCCATAACAGATGAGAAGCTATACGACTCAACTCCAACATAATTATTCTGATATAGCTGGCTCTTTTAGGTACTTGAATATTTCCCAACTGTTCCGGTCCGTTTACAGTTATTGCTTCTGTGAACATAGTAGCTAAATAATCCCACCGTGTTACATAAGGCAAATATTGTATAATTGTTCGATTTTCCGCAATTTTTTCCATTCCTCGGTGTAAATAACCCAATATTGGTTCACAGTCAATAACATCTTCACCATCTAGAGTAATGATGAGTCGAAGAACACCATGCATTGATGGGTGGTGGGGGCCCATATTGACTATCATGAGGTCTTTTCTTGTAGCCGGTATATTCATAGGTTTTTCCTCGATTCATTCTTTCATGAATTGCTGAAAACGAAAAAAAGTTCATTAAAATTCAAGATCTAATAAATCAAATAATTCAAAATGCCTTTATAAAAATAAAATTAACGAGTTTTTGACTCCCGAATATCCAACCGATTAATTAATTCTTTATAACATATTCTATTTTTCTTTGACAAATAAGACAGTAATCGTTGGCGTTTTCCCAGAATTTTACGTAAACCTCTCTGAGATAAATAGTCTTTTTTGTGTAATTGTAAATGTGAAGTAAGTCTTCGTATCCTATTGGTGAAACTAACTATTTGAAATTCAACAGATCCTCTGTTTTCGTCTTTTTCTTCTTGTGAAATAACTGAGATGAATGAATTTTTTACCATAAACTGAAATCTTCTCTCCCCCCCTCTTTTTATTTTAAGATATTTTTTATTGATAGATATCTTTATTGATCAGTAATAATAATGCCCCTAATTTTTATTTGGTATATACAAAAATTTGTATTTCGTTATTAATTTCTAATTTTTTTACTAATTTTTTTATTTTTTTACTAATTTTTTTAATTAATAAAACTTACTCAATCCTATTTTCATTTTAAAATTGGATTTGAAAGGGGATACAAAAGTATGGTTGGTTTCTTCACTCACAAAAGATAAAAGTTTAGACCTAAAATAAGAAAATTTTGTTCATTCTAGATCTAATTGATATGTCATTGAATTAGTATCATGTATCAGAATGGAATGTAAGACAATGTATGCGTGCATCTCTTTGTCGTCATAGACCAGATATGGTATGGGAAATATAGGAAAAATGTACTATTAATGAATTTTCAATCGCGGATACATATGTATCCTTACCATACTGAAACAACTGCCATTATTGGTATTAAACCAATAACGATTCATACAAGCTAAATCTTCTAATCGATAATTGGGCCAAAGAAATAGCTTTAATTTTATAAGTTTTTTTTTATATTTTTTGCTTTTATCCACAACTTGACTGTTTACCTCATTCCCATTACAAAAAGATGCCTTTCTATGTCTATTCTTAGAATTTAAACAAATTAGAATTCGCAATTCTCTACGACGTCTAGGCGATAAAATATTTTCAGGAACAAACAAATCATAATTTTTTTTATATCTATTTCCAATCATCTTTTGATGTTTTGTAATGACTTCATCAGAATTCTTATCAACATGTTTTTTTTCTCGGTATTTTTGATTTATTTGATGTTTACTTTTATGAACTAATGAAATACCGAGGGTTTGATACATAATAAATTTTCCATCATTTTTTATAGCTAGACGAATTGGTTCAATAATCAAAAATCCCCTTTTAATAAATTCTGTAAGAGTTACATCTTTCTGAATCGTCAAAATATCCAGACTCATTTCGCCCCTTTGAATAGAGGATATAGTAATTTCTCTTGGATTTATCAGTCTAAGCAGGAGACAATATACGTTGATGTTATTGATTATTTTTTTATTTAAAGAATCATCCCATCTCAATTGAAAATACAAATACCTTTTTAGGAAGAAATCAAACTCCGCTTTTGTATTGATCTTGTATTGCTTTTTATTTCTATGTTTTTTCATGTCCGATCCCTTATAATCTTCTTCAACATCTTTTTCTTGGTTTGAAAGAGCTGATTTAAGATCTGCTTGGCCCGTGGATTCTTTTTCTCCTTGATTTCGGTTTTCTAATTCAAGAGATTTTTTTTCATTCGACGATATTGATATAAAAGGATCTCTTTTTTTATTTCCAGTGATGCTTTTGTTTTCACTAGCATTTTTTTTTATATTAGAATTAAAAAGTAGTAATTTAATTGGTATAACCCACGGTTTCATTTTATACGTATTATAAAGTCTCACAAATTCTGGCAAGAACCAAAGTTCCAGATTTGATATGGGACGACTTAGTATTTCTTCATTCATTCCCATCCAATCCAAAAGGGGTTTTTGATTGGATAGGTTGATTTTTTGATCTTGCTGAAGTGTGAGATAAAAAAGACCCTTATTATTGATTTTATCAATTATTTGATACTTATTAACCCTAGTCTTAGTATATTTATTACTCTTAGTGTCAGTATCAATATTGATCCAGGCCTCAATATCGACCTTCGTTTTAAGACAAAAATCGAGAATTCTCCAATCAAAAAATTTTCTATCCGTATTTTTATCCATATCTCGAATATCATCTTCTACCATATTAAATGATTTTTTTTTATGTGTGTTGTAATTATAAAAAATATCTTGGTTCGTTTTTACTTGTAATGGTGATCCATAAATTGAAGAGTACTTCTTAGTTTCAGAATTTATAGATTTATATGCTAAAAGATCATATCTATATTGTTTTTTAAAATTATCCTTTTGATTCAATAATAAATCCGTTTCAATTTTTTTTTTTTTTTCGTAGTGAATTAATTCATCTTTTTCATATAAATCACACAAATCTTTATATAAATCTTTATTTTGAGCTATACAGTTCAATATATTTCGCCATTTTTGTGGTACTACTCTAGACCATTTAATTTGAGATACATCACATTGATATTGATAATGACTCCTTAACCAATTTGTCCATTGATTCATTCCAGAATTGCGAAGATTCTTAGGTCTTAATTCGGAATGAAACAGTTCTTGTCTTACAACAAAAAAATCCTTTATTTCATTCTTAAGAAAAAAGGGGGTTCCATTATTTCCATTATATTGAAATACGGATTTCAATTTCTCTAACTTAATAAGTTGGGTTTGGGATAATTTGTAAAATACATATGCTTGTGAAAAGTAAGATAAGTCAAAAAAAGTCTTTGAATTTTTTTGACTAAGACTAATATTAGTATTAGAAAGTGACTCTTTTATAATCGAAATAAATTTAATTAAACTTTGATTTGTTTTATTAATTCTTTCTTGATTTGCTTCATTACTATTAATGTTTTTATTAATAAATTTGTTTCTTGATTCAAGAAAAAGTTGTGTATTGATACTAGGAATATTAATCATAGATAGAAAGATATCTATGTATATCTTTTCAATGAAAAATATTATAAAATAATGGAATTTACGGATTAATCGAGCAGTTCTTCTTTTTAATATCTGCCAAATATTTTTTTGTGATTCCAATCTTTTATCATCATAACTTATTTTGTTAGAACTCAAATTTCTATCTGAAGTTATAAATCCCTTTTTCTTGTCTTTTGTAATTTTTTCTATTTGATTTATGATTGTGTTTATTCTATCAGTCAGATCTTGCATTTTTTTTTCTGTTAATGAATAATTTGTCCAATCCTGAGATCTAATTTGAATGGACGATTCCTGAATCATCCGATTACTGATTATTGAATCTTTTTTAATTTCACTCAATTCATATACTTCTATTTCTCTCAATCCAAATAATATAATTGGGTTTATTTTTGAGAGTTCTTTTATTATTTCTTTTATAAACAGAATGTTTTTAATGATCCATTTTTTTGGTTTTTTTGAGACATTTAGAAAAAATTTTGTTTGTTCTTTAAAAATTCCTAGAATTATAAAACATTTCTTTTGCAATTTTTTAATTTTTTTTTTGAGTTCTTTAAAAATCGGTTCAAAAAATGAAAGTTTTTTTCTGGGAGAACCAAAAGGTAGTTCAGCTTCCATTCCAAAAATTGTTAAAAAACAAAAATCATTTTTTTGACCTTGCTTTTTCATTGGATCGTTATAAGGGGCTCGTAACTTAGATCTGTGCCAAGGTTTAAGACGAAAAGGAAATAGGATCTTGATCTGAATGCCGTCTGTTAACCAGTTTTTTGGAAATTCTTTTTCTGATAATTGAACGCCGTTATAGGTACATTTAACATGCATTTCTCTATTCCAATCCTTTAAGTCCTCATACCATTCCGGAAATTGAAATAATAGTATACGGACGATATTTTTAGCTATTATCAATGAAGGTAATATAATATATTTTCTAAGAATTGATTGGGTTACTAATAAAAAACCTCTCATTACTTGAGCAAGTAAAATACTATCCCAGGCTTCCGC